GTATTCAAAAAGGGAAGTGCCCGATTAATCCCGAAATGGAACTATTTTATGAAATCTTTTATTCAAAGAATATACATAGATATCTTTCTATATGCCATTAACATGCCCAGGGTCAATGCCCAACTTTTCCTTGAATTAAGAATTAGAAAAAAAATGATCGATAAATACATTTACAATGATGAAACAAATCAAAATACAATTCATTTTATTTCGACTATCAAATCGCTTTCTAATATTACTAATATTAGTCATTCTAATATTAGTATTAATAATTCACAGATTTATTGTGACTTATCTTCTTTGTCCCAAGCATATGTATTTTATATATTATCACAAACCCAAGTTTTAAACAAGTATTACTTGAAATCCCTATTTCAACATGACGGAGAATATCCTTTTATTAAGGATAAAATAAAGGACTATTTTTTGACACGAGGAATATTTCATTCTGAATCAAGATATAAGCAACTGCCAAATTGTAGAATGAATGAATGGAAAAATTGGTTAAGGGGTCATTATCAATATAATTTATCTCATACTAGATGGTCTCGATTAGTACCGCGAAAGTGGCGAAATGGGGTCAATCAACACCATAGGATTAAAAAAAAAAACTCAAAAAAATGGGATTCATATGAAAAAGACCAATTAATTCATTACGAGAAAGATAATTCTTATGCAGTGGATTCATTACCGAGTCCTAAAAAAAAAATGGAAAAACATTACAAATATGATCTTTTATCACATAAATATATTAATTATGGATATAGGAAGGACTCATATATTTATGGATCGCCATTACAAATAAACGGGGATCGAGAGATTCCATACAATTACAACACACATAAATCCGAACCTTTTTATGTACCAGGCGATATAGCTATTAGCGATTATCTAGGAGAGGAATATATTATCAGTACGGATAAAAATCCGGATAGAAAATATTTGGATTGGAGAATCATCCATTTTTGTCTTGGAAACAATAAAAATATCAATATTGAGATTGAGACCTGGGGCAATATGAATACCGAGATCGACGCTAATAAAAATACTAAGATTGGGACTAATGATTATCAAATAATTAATAAGAAAGGGATATTTTATCTCACGACTCATCAAGAAATTAACCCGAGAAATCAAAAAAAGAACTTTTTTGATTGGATGGGAATGAATCAAGAAATCCTATATCGTCCTAGATCAAATCTTAAATCTTGGTTCTTCCCAGAATTTATGCGACTTTATGAGGCATATAAGACGAAACCTTGGATCATACCAACCCAATTACTTATTTTCCATTTTGATGGAAATCAAAAAAAAGATCTTCATATATCATCTAATCAAAAAGAACATCTTGAATTAGAGACTCAGAACCAAGAAGAAAAAAAACGACAGGACAAAAAAAATCCTGGATCAGATGCACAAAACCAAAAAGATGTTGAAGAGGATTCAACGCGATCAGACAGTAAGAAACGTAGCAAGAAAAAGAAACCCAAGAGCAAAAGCAATAAGGAAGCGGAACTAGACTTCTTCCTGAAAAGATATTTTCTTTTTCAATTGAGATGGGACGACCCCTTGAATCAAAAAAGGATCAATAATATCAAGGTATATTGTCTCCTACTTAGGTTGATGGATCCAAAAGAAATTGCCCTAGCCTCTATTCAAAGGGGAGAAATGTGCCTGGCTGCAATGAAGATTCAGAAGGATCTAGCCGTTACAGAATTGATAAAAAGGGGAATATTGATTCTCGAACCGGTTCGTCTGTCTATTAAATGGGATGGACAATTTATTATGTATCAAACCATAGGTATTTCCTTGGTACATAAGAGTAAGCACAAAACTAATCGAAGATGCCGAGAAAAAAGATATGTTGATGAGAATTATTTCGATATATCCATTGAACAACATGGAAAGATGCTTGTGAATAGAGACAAGAAGAATCATGATTTGCTTGTTCCTGAAAATATTCTATCTCTTAGACGTCGTAGAGAATTGAGAATTCTAATTCGTTTCAATTCCGAAAATAGGAACATTGTGAATAGAAATCCAGTATTTTTGAATGGGAATGGCTCACAGTTATGTGAGCCATTTGTGGATAGGGACAAGCATCTTGATACAGATACAAATAAATTCATTAAATGGAAATTGTTTATTTGGCCCAATTATCGATTAGAAGATTTAGCTTGCATGAATCGCTATTGGTTTGATACCAATAATGGAAGTCATTTCAGTATGTCAAGGATATATATGTATCCACGATTCAGAATTAGTTAATGGTACAATCAATTTCCTATACATCCCATATCCGATATATGGGACAGGCATATGTGCACACACGTCATGTTATATTCTGATAATGATACTGATTCAGTGATGTATCAATTGGATCTAGGAGTGAATCAGCAGGATCTTCTTAGGTCCAAATCATTCTGATTCGGAAGTGCAAGAATATTCCATGTATTTCTTTATATCCGAATCAAATCAAAAAATCCACTTTTTTTTTTTGATTTGATTAATTTGATCGAAACTTGATAGAAACAAAAAAGTAGTATATGAATAAATCCGGATTATTGTCTGCACCAGATCGAAATGACTGGCATTATTATTCCTGATCGTAAAAATCCATATCTGTGGAAAAGAAAGGAACAAAAATAGAAGAATTCTTTTGATTTTATGTTATGGTAAAAAAATCGTTCATCTTAGTTATTCCGCAAGAGGAAAAGAAAGGGTCTGTTGAATTTCAAATATCCAGTTTCACCAATAAAATACGGAGACTTACTTCACATTTGGAATTGCACAGAAAAGACTATTTATCTCAGAGAGGTCTGCGGAGAATTCTTGGAAAACGTCAACGGTTGCTGGCTTATTTGTCAAAGAAAAATCGAGTACGTTATAAGGAATTAATCAGTCAGTTGGATATTCGTGAGCCAAAGACTCATTAATTGGAAAATTTGTTTGAATTATTCGGTTAATTTGATCTTGAATTTTGATGAATCTAGTTTCGTTTTCAGAAAGTCATGAAATAATGAATCGGGGAAGAAAACATATGACTGTACCAGCTACAAGAAAAGACCTCATGATAGTCAATATGGGTCCTCACCACCCATCAATGCATGGTGTTCTTCGACTCATTGTTACTCTAGATGGTGAAGATGTTATTGACTGTGAACCCATATTGGGTTATTTACACAGAGGGATGGAAAAAATTGCAGAAAACCGAACAATTATACAATATCTCCCTTATGTAACACGTTGGGATTATTTAGCTACTATGTTCACAGAAGCAATAACAGTAAATGCACCAGAAGAATTGGGAAATATTCAAATACCTAAAAGAGCCAGTTATATCAGAGTAATTATGCTGGAACTGAGTCGTATAGCTTCTCATTTGTTATGGCTTGGGCCTTTTATGGCTGATATCGGTGCACAGACTCCTTTCTTCTATATTTCCAGAGAGAGAGAATTACTATATGATCTATTTGAAGCTGTCACAGGTATGCGAATGATGCATAATTATTTCCGTATCGGGGGAGTAGCTGCTGATTTACCTCATGGCTGGATAGATAAATGTTTGGATTTCTGCGATTATTCTTTAACAGGAGTTGCTGAATATCAAAAGCTTATTACGCGCAATCCTATCTTTTTGGAACGAGTTGAAGGAGTGGGCATTATTGGTGGAGAGGAAGCAATAAATTGGGGTTTATCAGGACCAATGCTACGAGCTTCCGGAATACAATGGGATCTTCGTAAAGTCGACCATTATGAGTGTTATGATGAATTAGATTGGGAAGTCCAGTGGCAAAAAGAAGGAGACTCATTAGCTCGTTATTTAGTAAGAATCGGTGAAATGATGGAATCCATAAAAATTATTCAACAGGCTCTGGAAGGAATTCCGGGGGGGCCCTATGAAAATTTGGAAGTCCGGCGCTTTGATAGAGCAAGGGATTCCGAATGGAATTATTTTGAATATAGATTCATTAGTAAAAAGCCTTCTCCCACTTTTGAATTGTCAAAGCAAGAACTTTATGTGAGAGTGGAAGCCCCAAAGGGAGAATTAGGTATTTTTCTGATAGGAGATAATAGTGTTTTCCCCTGGAGATGGAAAATTCGTTCACCAGGTTTCATCAATTTGCAAATTCTTCCTCAGCTGGTTAAAAGAATGAAATTGGCTGATATCATGACGATACTAGGTAGTATAGATATTATTATGGGAGAAGTTGATCGTTGAAATGATAATTGATACGACAGAAGTACAAGCTATTAATTCTTTTTCCAGATCGGAATCCTCAAAAGAGTTCTATGGACTCATATGGCTGCTTGTGCCTATTTTTACTCCTGTATCGGGAATCTTAATAGGGGTATTAGTGATTGTGTGGTTAGAAAGAGAAATATCCGCAGGGATACAACAACGCATTGGGCCTGAATACGCCGGTCCCTTGGGGATTCTTCAAGCTCTAGCAGATGGGACAAAATTACTTTTCAAAGAAGATCTTCTCCCATCTAGAGGAGATATTCGTTTATTCAGTGTCGGACCCTCCATAGCGGTCATATCAATTCTACTGAGTTATTCAGTAATTCCTTTTGGCTATCGCCTTATTATAGCCGATATCAGTATAGGTGTTTCTTTATGGATTGCCATTTCAAGTATTGCTCCCATTGGACTTCTTATGTCAGGATATGGGTCGAATAATAAATATTCTTTTTCAGGTGGTCTACGAGCTGCTGCTCAATCTATTAGTTATGAAATACCATTAACTCCATGTGTGTTATCAATATCTCTACGTGTGATTCGTTGGAACATTAACTTTTCCCTCTTTCCTAGAAAAAAGGAAAGAGGTTGAATAGATAGAATACCTATCTTTATTTTTATTCATCATTCGGATCGATGAGCTAAACCAGATAGTTAATTGAGTCAAACAAAACAGCTTATGAATTCGCAGTAAGAAGATTGAGTCTCATTCCCTATGTACGAGAGTAAAGTGGAAGTAAACATAAGCAGTGGAAACTGTTTACCCCAGGATCAGTTGATTAGTCATCATGTCTTGAAGCGGGTGCAAAAGATCAACTGTATGGAGTTTACACTATTGTATGTATTACCATACCGGGGATCAATCAAAAATGAGTGGACGGTTAGAAACACCAAGGTTCACAAAGGATTAGTAATGGAGATGTTGTAAGGTATCCAAAGGGATATTTCTGCATTAAAAGGAATCATAATGAGGGCTTGAGGTTGGTAGAAATGATCAAGCAGTACTTCCCCATGATCCCGATCCAGAGTATGCTCCTATCCACTGATTAAAGAATGACTATCAGGAACGAAGTAATCCTTTATTTTCTAGAGCCCCTTCTGCGAACGAAGAACAGGAACGAAAGAAATCGAATGCAATAGGAAAAATAAATATAGAATAGAAATAATAAGAGGTTTTTGTTTATTCTTTCTTTCCTCCATCCATACTCATTCATCCAGATGGAATTATTCTCATGATTCATGAACTAGTGTAATGTCTAATTATTCTTCGTAATCGAAAGATATGGGTCCAAATATCTATTAACGAGTATTTTATTGAAGGATCAAGTTATTACTGAACAAAGAAAAATCGTAAAGGATGAGATGGATTCAGAAGCTCTTTTTATTCGTTATTAATTAAAGCAGACAGAATTTCATTGGTCTAATTCGGGACATTCCGATGCATCTTTACTCTACCCTACAAATATGCCGAGGTAATACCAAACCAATCCTTAGATTTCTTCGTGGCCATCGAGGAGCCGTATGAGACTGAGGTCTCATGTACGGTTCTGGAATAGAGATGGAACAGTGATGTTATCATCGACTATGATTATCTAACAGTTCAAGTACAGTTGATATAGTCGAGGCACAGTCAAAATATGGATTTTGTGGGTGGAATCTGTGGCGTCAACCTATAGGGTTTATAGTTTTTCTAATTTCTTCCCTAGCGGAATGTGAGAGATTGCCCTTTGATTTACCAGAAGCAGAAGAGGAATTAGTAGCAGGTTATCAAACCGAATATTCAGGTATCAAATCTGGTTTATTTTACGTTGCTTCTTACCTAAATCTACTAGTTTCTTCATTATTTGTAACAGTTCTTTACTTAGGCGGATGGAATCTTTCTATTCCGTACATATCAATTCCTGAACTTTTCGGAATAAATAAAACTGGTGGAGTCTTTGGAAGCACAATCGGTATCCTTATTACATTAGCAAAAGCTTATCTGTTCCTGTTCGTTCCTATCACAACAAGATGGACTTTACCCAGGATGAGAATGGACCAACTTTTAAATCTTGGATGGAAATTTCTTTTACCTATTGCTCTAGGTAATCTATTATTGACAACTTCTTCCCAACTCCTTTCATTTTAATAGAATATGATATTCTAGATTCATAACCTCTCTGAAGCAAGAGAAAGAAACATCCAATTATTCATGGATATCCACGATATGTTCCCTATGCTGAATGGATTCATGAATTATGGTCAACAAACAGTACGAGCTGCAAGGTACATTGGTCAAAGTTTCATGATTACCTTATCTCACACGAATCGTTTACCTGTAACTATTCAATATCCTTATGAAAAATCGATCACATCAGAACGTTTCCGTGGTCGAATCCACTTTGAATTTGATAAGTGCATTGCTTGTGAAGTATGTGTTCGTGTATGCCCTATAGATCTACCCGTTGTTGATTGGAGATTGGAAACAGATATTAGAAAAAAACGATTGCTTAATTATAGTATTGATTTTGGAATCTGTATATTTTGTGGTAACTGCGTCGAGTATTGCCCGACAAACTGTTTATCAATGACTGAAGAATATGAACTTTCTACTTATGATCGTCACGAATTGAATTATAATCAAATTGCTTTGGGTCGATTACCAATGTCAGTAATTGGAGATTACACAATTCAAACAATTATGAATTCGACTCAAATGAAAATAGCCATGGATAAATCCCTTGATTCAAGAACGATTACCAATTACTAAGATAAAGTTTTAATCTAAAGGAGGGAAGTTTCTTTCATTTTGGTTGGTCAGTAACTACAAATCATAACTATATTTGATTTGTTAGAATACAAGTTTGATTTGGATTTAGAATATATTCATATATCTGCTATCCGCGATGATTTCGAAAAATGAAGAACTATTCTTTCGGATACATAAGCGGGATTGATCCAATAACTGTAACTGTATCTACAATCCACACCACATTAGGATTCAATTTCATTAAGAACGTATCAATACAAAAAAAAATAGGGTAACTTCTTTTCCTTTTTTTTTTACTGGCCTGGTCAGTAAGGTAAGGTCATGAAATATTTCTACTTATTTATTTTATCTCATATTTTGCACATAATGGATTTACCTGGACCAATACATGATATTTTTTTAGTATTTCTGGGATCAGGTCTTATATTAGGCGGTCTGGGAGTGGTATTACTTACCAATCCAGTTTATTCTGCCTTTTCATTGGGATTGGTTCTTGTTTGTATATCCTTATTCCATATTCCATCGAACTCCTATTTTGTAGCTGCTGCACAGCTCCTTATTTACGTTGGAGCCATAAATGTCTTAATCGTATTTGCTGTGATGTTCATGAATGGTTCAGAATATTACAATTATTTCCACCTTTGGACCGTCGGAGACGGGGTCACTTCACTGATTTGTACAAGTATTCTTTTTTCTCTAATTAAGACTATCCTAGATACGTCATGGTACGGGATTATTTGGACTACAAGATCAAACCAGATCATAGAGCAAGACCTGATAAGTAACGTTCAACAGATTGGGATTCATTTATCAACAGATTTTTATCTTCCATTTGAACTCATTTCTATAATTCTTTTAGTTGCTTTGGTAGGTGCAATTGCTATGGCTCGTCAGGAATAAATACTTAGGATTAGAAATCCAAAATCAAATAAATGAAAATAAAGAAACAAGAAATAAGGTCTTGTTCTGTGTTATCACATCTATTTTCCTTCAATTCTACTTTCATATTGTTGATATATTGATTGAATTGAAAAGTTTGTTTTTAGTTCGACCCATTCCCAATACCTTCCTTTGTCCCGTACTTCTTATATTCTAGTCAACCGAATCCGTTAAATTCTTTGTTGTTCATATTGAAATGAATCGAGATTTATGAGGAGTTGGTCAATGATGCTCGAGCATGTACTTGTTTTGAGTGCCTATTTATTTTCTATCGGTATCTATGGCTTGATCACAAGCCGAAACATGGTTAGAGCACTTATGTGTCTTGAGCTTATACTGAATGCTGTTAATATAAATCTCGTAACATTTTCTGATTTATTTGATAGTCGCCAATTAAAAGGAGACATTTTCTCAATCTTCGTTATAGCGATTGCAGCCGCTGAAGCAGCTATTGGGCCAGCTATTGTTTCGTCCATCTATCGTAACAGAAAATCAACTCGTATCAATCAATCTAATTTGTTGAATAAATAGTCGTAATCATATAAATAAAGACATATAGTTATAGTATAGAATATTCACCAAACCAATTAGAATTAGCAAAATGCGTACGACTCATATCATATAACCATGTTTGGTGAAACGTAAGAAATCAAATCAAAGTATCTTGGCCCTTTCTCATGAACAGATCCAGAAAGAAATTGATTACAAAAAATTCTGGTAACCCACTGATTCGTCTGGTGTCTACAATATACGATTCATTTACTACTGATTCTACCGGATTGAAAATTTATGACATTCAAAAAATTTATAGATCCAATGTCACATTCAGTCAAAATTTATGATACATGTATAGGGTGTACTCAATGTGTACGAGCCTGCCCCACAGATGTATTGGAAATGATACCTTGGGACGGATGTAAAGCTAAGCAAATTGCTCCTGCTCCAAGAACGGAGGACTGTGTAGGTTGTAAGAGATGTGAATCTGCTTGTCCAACAGATTTCTTGAGTGTACGAGTTTATTTATGGTATGAGACAACTCGCAGCATGGGTCTAGCTTATTGACACGTCCCAGAAAACTCCTCTTGAATCCATTTGATTTCTCTTTACCGACAAAAACCCGTACTCGATAAAAGAGATTATTCCGAGCACGGGTTTTTCTGGTCAAAGTGTATCTTGTCTTTACCACGAGTCATTTTCCTTGGTTAACAATAATTGTTGTTTTGCCGATATCCGCGGGTTCTTCAATTGGATTTCTTCCTTATAGAGGAAATAAGGCGGTTAGATGGTATACAATATGCATATGCATATTGGAACTCCTTCTAACAACCTATGCATTCTGTTATCATTTCCAATTGGACGATCCATTAATCCAATTGGAGGAGGATTATAATTGGATAAATCTTTTTGATTTTAACTGGAGACTGGGGATCGATGGACTTTCGATGGGCCCTGTTTTATTGACGGGATTCATCACTACTTTAGCTACTTTAGCGGCTTGGCCAGTTACTCGAGATTCGCGATTGTTCCATTTTCTGATGTTAGCAATGTACAGTGGTCAAATAGGATCATTTTCGTCTCGAGACCTCTTACTTTTTTTCATGATGTGGGAGTTAGAATTAATTCCTATTTACCTACTTCTATCCTTGTGGGGGGGGAAGAAACGTCTGTACTCAGCTACAAAGTTTATTTTGTACACTGCAGGGGGTTCTATTTTTCTCTTAATGGGAGTTTCGGGTATGGGTTTATATAGTTCCAATGAACCAACATTCAATTTTGAAACATTAACTAATCAATCGTATCCCGTGGCATTAGAAATAATATTTTATATTGGCTTCTTTATTGCTTATGCCGCCAAATCACCGATTATACCCCTCCATACATGGTTACCAGATACCCATGGAGAAGCACATTACAGTACATGTATGCTTCTAGCTGGAATCTTATTAAAAATGGGAGCATATGGATTGGTTCGAATCAATATGGAATTATTACCCCACGCCCATTCTATATTTTCTCCCTGGTTGATGATAATAGGAGCTATTCAAATAATCTATGCAGCTTCAACTTCTCCCGGTCAGCGCAATTTAAAAAAGAGAATTGCCTATTCCTCCGTATCTCATATGGGTTTCATAATCATAGGAATTGGTTCCATAACCGATACAGGACTCAATGGGTCTATTTTACAAATAATCTCTCATGGATTTATTGGTGCTGCACTTTTTTTCCTGGCAGGAACGACTTACGATAGAATACGTCTTGTTTATCTTGACGAAATGGGTGGAATAGCCATACTAATGCCAAAAATGTTTATGATGTTCAGTAGCTTCTCGATGGCTTCTCTTGCATTGCCCGGAATGAGTGGTTTTGTTGCAGAATCGGTAGTATTTTTGGGAATAATTACCAGCCCGAAATACTTTTTATTCCCAAAAATACTAATTACTTTTGTAATGGCAATTGGAATGATATTAACTCCTATTTATTCATTATCTATGTCACGCCAGATCTTCTATGGATACAAGCTATTCAATGTTTCAAACTCTTATTTTGTGGATTCTGGACCACGAGAACTATTTATTTTGATCTGTATCCTTTTACCCGTAATAGGTATTGGTATTTATCCCGATTTCGTTCTCTCACTATCAGTTGACAAGGTAGAAGCTATTCTATCTAGTTACTTTCATAGATAGCTTTCATGGATAAGGACAAGGCCGAAAATCCTGCGATTTACCCAAAAATACTTCTCTGCACAATGGAAAAAGAGAAAAGAAGTGTTCTTTTTCCTTATCTCAAGTCAAAAATGAAATTAAGTGAATTGAAATTGTAATCAGATACATATGGATTTTTTGAGAACCATTTGAATTACTACTTGATTCGAATGATTCTCAAAAAATAGCACAAGCTTTTCCTTATATATGGGACGATGCTTCTTGGTATTCTTCAGTTCATTTCTTTATCTTTACTTTAAACTTTAATTAGATGTTTCATGTGAATGAACCATAACTATGTAATCCTATTCCTAATAGATTGACTCCGAAATAGCAGATCCAAATTATAAGAAATCCCATAGAAGCCACAATTGCCGAATTCATACCTTGTAAACTTTTATTTGTTCTAGTATGTGAATAAATCGCGGATATAGTCCAAGTAATAAATGCCCAAGTTTCCTTGGGGTCCCAATTCCAATAAGATCCCCATGCCTCATTAGCCCATACTGCTCCCGAAAGAATACCTATAGTTGAAAAGGTAAACCCTAGGCCAATGACACGATAACTCCAATGATCCAATCGCTGAGTCAATTGATACCTGTGATAATTTCTAAATAAAAGAAAAGAAGTGTTTTTCAAAAGACTTCTTTTTTCATTCAAGTATTTGATCTCACCAAACGAAAATGGCCAGATTAATAAATGATTTGTAAAACCAATCATATCTATGTTTTTTCTAAATGTAATCACTAGAAGAGCTATTGATAATAATGATCCACATAAAAGAGCTGCGTAGCTCAATAACATCATACTTACGTGCATCATTAACCAATGGGATTGTAGAGCAGGTACTAATATTGCGGATTGATGTATTTCAGTTGAAAGCCCCGAAGTGGCAAAGCTTTGGGTACAAATAGCACTTGGCGCGGTTATTGTGCTGAAATGATTCTTATGGTTCTTAAAATATGGAACCATAAGAATAAGAGAGAAACTCCACGAAAGGAACATTAATGATTCATATAAATCATTTAAGGGGAAATGCCCTGAATAAATCCAACGAGTAACCAATAATCCTGTTATACAGAAAAACGTAGCTATCATGCCTTTTTCTGACGAGTCACATAGTCCTACGATTTCGTGGACTAATAAAGTCATCAAATGGGCCGTAATGACGATTGCAATGATTGAAAAAGAGATGTGAGTTAATATATGTTCTAAAGTCACAAATATCATAAAAAAAAAATCATTAAAAAAAAAAAGGGGGGGGGTCCTTCCATTATGGAATGGAAATCAGGAATTCAATTTCTTATAGGATCCCCTGTACCACTTTTAGGAGATGCCGCCACTCGGATTCGAACCGAGATGCTCTAGCACTGCTTCCTAAGAGCAGCGTGTCTACCAATTTCACCATGGCGGCTTGCTCGAAATAATAATAGCCTATCCATAGGAAAGCGTCGAGATTGAAGGATTTAATCCAATCCATTTTTAGGAAAAATTCCAATCAATAAAGAGTCGTTCAAATATTCATTTGAACGTTCAATAATCCTTAGTATGGCGCTATAGTGTCAGTATTAAAAATACACTTTTGCGTAGTAGTATATGTTCTCCTGGAACAGTTGGAACTAGATAGTTATGTCTTTAGTTGAGGGATAGAAGTCAGAATTGTCCTTTTTTTTTTGATGATTCATTTATCTGATTCCACGGATCCCAAATCCAAATTTGAGTAATGAAGAAAACAAATAGGAATTTTTATGTATCAAATTATGTATCAAAATGGAATCACTAATCCAAGTCCAAGAGGCTTTTGTAAATCTTTGGATAAAATAGCTTGGTATCAATGATTGTGATACTCATTATGTACATAATGAGTCTTAGGATCTGCCCCATTTTTGGTTATTGGGCATATAAAAACTGAATTTCCATTTTGATCAGAACCCTACTCATAATAACAAAATGTTGATTGATCCTCCGGTCCAATCAAAACAGAGGATTCATTTTTGATCACAGAAGATTCACTCATTCGTCGTACATAAATATAGATATAAATGGGATCCAGGAACGTTTATTAATACAAATTAGGTCGAAACAATAGGTAGTATATGTAGTGAGTGATAGAGTTACAAACTCTTAAAAATATCTGAATTTATAAAATATAAAAAATAATAATGATAAGGTATCATATAAAGTAAGAATTTTATTGAAAAGTTGAAAGTATAAAGATAAAGAAAGTATCTAGTGGATTTTCCTTCACTCCTCGTAGACAGTGTTCCTTATCGAGTTATAATCCAAATACATTCAATCAAATGTCATTCAACTGACCAAGCATGGAAAACAATTTGATCCGATGTGTGGAAGTGTAATTTGAAATTAAAAAATGGGGAGAGGGATTGGCATCAGGAACTACTAAAGAGTCTTTCATTAATGAAAATAGAAAAATAAATGAATTTCAATGATCCATTGATTTTTATTACATATCTGATATCTGTATGGGACAAAAAGAATAAAATGAAAATAAAAAAGGAGTTCTAACATCGTTCATACTTGTTGCAGATATTCCAAAAATATACATGATATATAACTATTGGGATACATAATCCAATTCAAATTTCCAAAAACAAAAATCCGATTTTTGTTTTTGGCATTGTTATTGTAAAAAGTGAATCGATGGGAAAAACGACAATTCCCATCTCGCGAATAAAAAAAAAAAAAATGTACTTACTATAGTGAAACCTTGTATCTTGTGTCTAACCACTTCATTTTTTTTTTGTTTTTCAAACAAAAAAAAAAAAAGAAAAAATAGTACCGTTTTTTGGAACCAGTAGACAGAAGAATTCTTATTCTACATATCATAACAGGTAGTTATATCTGATATTAATAAGTTCAGAATATTAGTATTAGTTGATGTGATTCATCTTATAAATTATAAATCATCCAATGATTCTAAGGGTTTATTATTTGTTTGTCGCACGAAAAAAACTTTTTGAATGCCCGGTAGAAACAGATTTAGCTAAAGAAAAAGCTTTTACTGCGGTCCAATATCCGTTTCTCCTCCAAATATTTCTACGAATACGCTTTTTTGACATAGAAGTACGTTTCTTTGGAACCGCCATTCAAAAATAAAGGAGATTACTCATTTTTATAGTTGGATGTGAAAGACATGTATTGTTCAAAATGGACCGTTCTTTCTATTCATTATCCATATCTATACTTATTCCATAGATGAGACTTCTTTCATAACATAAAAAAACTATACGCGCGCATTTCATATTTCATATAGTATGACTAGGAATAAAAAAGAGAAAATGATGTGAGTCTCTAAATATAACTCTCACAGAAAAGAAATAAAATGAATCTTTTTTTTTTTCGCATCTATGCTAGATACAATGTTTGAAGAAAGAATAATCCGTACTCATTCGTATCCCTAATATCGTCATTTTCATCTATGGAATCCACTTTAATATTTTTATAAAAAAAAAAATATTAATCGAATCGGTTCCTATTGGTTCCCATTGATAAGACTGAATAAAGGGTTCCAATTCCTATTTGAGTCTATTTATATAGCGCCATGGTACATTTAAATTATTGAGTTTAATAAATCGAAAAACTGAAGAACCATTATCTAATCTCAAGAAAACAATAACGTAACATTTTTCCATCAATTGATCAAGCTAAAGCATCTAAAGCATAGGGTGTCACTAATTTCAATTGAAACGGGACTAGTCGCCAATCTGTTAAATGATACATTACTTTATAATTTAATTTTTTTTTTTTAAGAAAATAAAGGTAATTTTCGTTTTTAGTTCTATGGGAAATGACGAGCATCATAGAATTTCCCATAAGATGAGTCTATTGAAAGCCAATAAATCAGTTCTACTTAGTTAATGACTCCGAATAAAATAACTAGGTCTTATTTGATTGGGTCGAGTTATTGATGGGTCTCATGATCCATATCAGAATCAAGGACTTTTTTTTAGTGTAGTTTTTTCCTTACTATGAAAGATATAAATATCCTTACTTAATAGTGTAGTGGAATAAAATATCATATTCTTTATCTTAAATCTTAATGAGTACCTTAGGTAATAACTAGTTGGTAACCATTAACTAATGACTTGGTCATATCATCTGACCAATTCAAACTTTTTGGTTTGAATTGCAGAAATACGTGGGAAAGCATAATTTATAATAATTATAAATTATAAATATTATTTCCTATTTAATAAATATTATATTGCATTTTTGTTCTTTCATATCATTATTTTTTTTTTTTTATTGCTCCTTCAAAAAGAGATAATAGCTGGTGAATCGGAAACAATTGACAAGAATAATAAATAAATAAAAAAAAAAATTGATTTTATCATGGAACGTAC